TTCGGAACAAAACAATTAGAATTAGGCTCGGTCAACTGGAATGTGTATTATCCATTTAGGGGATCTTTCAATTGAGAAGATCCATCGACCTGAGGCGAAGAGAAAGAAAGGTCTATCTATTTTATTTAGTTATTCCGTTAGTTATTCAATTAAACCAATGATTCGTTATTGGAGCAGATAGCAACAACCATTTCATCCGGCATACGTGATTTTCCAATGGATTTACATCTTTCATTAATGGAAAGTTTTTGATGTAGTGAGTAATAGCTCTGGTTGTTCGCTCTTCAAGAATTCTTGTTTAGGCAGTTCATACCATCCATACATAATGTTTTGATCTAAGATTTCAATTCTTCCATGTTTCCGCAGTAGTATATTGTATTGTTCCATGGAGCTAAGGTCCAAAATATGGAAGAAACGGGTGTTTCCACGACTCTACCACCCAGTCAATTTCACTTAATCCCTATTTCATGGCCACATATCTTTCCGGCTAAGGAATGGGAAACCTTTCTCTTGTTACATGAATCCTATTTTCATTTCATCCGCGAAAAGCCATCTTTTTCTCAACAATGTCCTTGTCATTTGATCCAATGGCGTTCCGTTAGATAGGAACAGGTTTGATAAATACTGATAACTCTCGGATAGAGTATTAGAACGGAAAAATCCATTAGATAATGAACTATTGGTTCTAAGCCATCTCTGGCGATGAATCAACAATTCGAAATGCTTTTCTTGCGTATTCTTGATAAACCAGCGTTTATACATAGATGTAGGAAGATCTGTTTGGGAAGTAAGAAGCCCCCTTGACATCTCTTCATCTGCAAAGAATTCTCGATGTGAAAACACAGAGACAAAAGGCTGATCTTTGAATAGGAAAAAGAGTGGATCCGCAGGGTCCCAAATGAATTGGCTTATTCGAAAAAAGCCTTGTTCTTTGGAAGATCTATCTCGTGTCTGGTACTGCATATTCGAAAAAAGCCTTGTTCTTTGGAAGATCTATCTCGTGTCTGGTACTGCATGGTTCCACTCTGCAAGAACTCCGAATCATTCTCTTGAAGCTCATCCTCTTCATCATAAATGATCCGCTTGCTCCGAAATGACCTGGCCCAATAGGGAAATCCCAATTCATTGGGCCTTTCGATACAATCAAATAAAAAGCCCCAAGGGCGCCATATTCTAGGAGCCCAAACTATGTGATTGAATAAATCCTCCTCTATCTGTTGCGGGTCGAGGACTCCTTCCCCTTCTTCAAACTCCGATTCGTATTTTTTATAGAGAAATCTCTGATCAACGATAGAACAAGATCCATTTTGAATCCTATTTAAGGGATTCCTTGGTTCGGGCCGAAGAAGCAATGTCACTCGATCATTATCAAACTGACTGCAATTTTTTTCTGTCCGTGAGGATCCCACCAGAGCGCCCTCTACTTCTAATAGGCCATGAACTAGATCAGAATCATTCTCAACGAGTCCATAAGAAGTGATCCCATTTTTTTCATCAGGTCCGGGTAGAGACCAAAGGTCTTGAGCGACCGATCCGGCAGAACAACTCAAAAGATAAAGAAGTATCGTTAATTTCTTCATGCTCGTTCCAAGTTCGAAGTACCATTTGTACAAATAAGAATCCCCTTCGTTACATGATTTCTTCTTCATATAGATAGATATAGGATCTATGGAGCAATTACTTAGAAGTACATTTTGTGAAACAGCCCTTCCTGTCTGATAGAAAAGGATCCCATGATCCTGAACCGATCTTACCTTGGATCGCAAATCCCAAGTTTGTCTATGAAGAGCAGATCTAATTATATTAGTGTCTATAATGGATTTCTTTTGTATAATACTAATCGATAGGGCCTCATTGGTAAGTGCTACAAGATCTCGTACATTGGAACCCATAGTTATGGACCCGAATACATTAGTATGGAACATTTTCTTTTCCAAGTGAAATCCCCTAGTATATGAAAGAGTGAAAAAGCGCTTTTGTTGTTGTGGAATAAGAAGCCTTCGTATCTTAATGCATGTATTTAATTTATTCGGAGCTATTAGAGCGGGATCTACTTTTTGGGGAATATGAGTCGAAGCAATAACAAGAATATTTCTAGTGGAACATCTTTCACAATCCCTGGGGAGATAGTTCACTAATAAACCGAGGGATAAGTAATTCGACTCATTCCCATCCAGATCATGAATGTTTGGAATCCATATTATACAAGGAGACATTGCTTTTGCTAATTCGAATTGAAGGGTGATATAAAATCGGTCTATTTCCGGCATCATATCCATAGTTAGCGCATTCATCATAGTTAGAAGCTCCAGCTCCGTATCAAGGTCACAGTCGATATCGTCACTATCATCAATATCCTCACTATCCTCACTATCCTCACTATCGTCACTATCGTCACTATCCTCACTATCCTCACTATCGTCACTATCGTCACTATCGTCAATATCGTCAATAAGAAAACCCTTAGGCTTGTTATCCAGGAACTTGTTCAGAAATACTG